GCTGAATTGGACTTCCGATAGATAAGAGAAAATCGGAAATATCTTTTATCTCATACTACTCTCTCGATACATAATTGAATCTTTTGAAAAAAAACAATGCAAAATTTTTTCATATCGAATTCGAAGTGCCATGCTATTATTACTTAATATTCATATGGCGAAGGCATAGTTTGATTTTTTCTCTCAAATAAAAAAACCCCATTGGCGCCAAGCGTGAGGGAATGCTAGACGTTTGGTAATTTCTCCTCCAACCAGGATAAAAGATCCCATTGACGCGGCTAATCCCATGCATATTGTATGGACCTCTGGTCGCACAAATTGCATAGTATCATAAATAGCGACCCCGGGTATTACCCATCCGCCAGGAGAGTTTATAAACAAATACAGATCTTTGGTATCATCCTCGATACTGAGATATACCATAAGACCGATAAGTTGATTCGAGATCTCGCTATCAACTTCTTGGCCTAAAAAAAGTAATCTTTCTCGATAAAGTCGGTTGAGTAGGGCAAAATTGTATCCCTTAGGAACCGTACATGCATCTTTTGGTGCATACGGTTCAAAAAAAAATAGCGAAAAAAAAGAATCAATGTATAGATTAAGGGCTTTTTCTTCGATTTTTCAATAAAGACGAATTTTTATTTCTTCTTTATAATATAATAGAAAAACTATAATAGAAAAACTTATCGAATTCACTTTTCATTGATGTATTGTTTCATCGAGATTCAATCCAAATCACGATGGTATTTTCTTGTTCCTGAATGGGTCTCTTTCATCTTTTTAGGTTTATGCTCTACTCCGGGTAAAGATCCACCCCATTTTGATTTGCACATATAGGACAAATCTTCTCACCACCATTTCTTTTTGGTATGACTTTCCAAATAACAAACAGGAATCATTTAGGATACACGTAGTAATCCTAGATATATTACCAATTGGGTTTTTTCTAAACGGAGCCTGGATACTTCATTTTGTTAGTCCAATCAAAGTCAACCATAAATTATTCTAATTGATAATAGTACTATGAATTCCTCCAAACAATGCAGCTAATTGCACTTCACGCTCCAATTTATGGATGATTCCATTTCTACTTCTTGGGCGAAACAGAGGATATCTCGATCGGGGGAGAGAACGGGGAAATCCCATATGACCCAATATATCTGACAAGTCGCACTATACGTCAACCCAAGATGCATCTTCCTCTCCAGGACTTCGGAAAGGTACTTTTGGAACACCAATAGGCATAAATTGAAAGAAAAACGAACTAAATCCTATATTGCACTTTGATGTGGAAACGTAATAATGTGGTTTTATTGTCTTTATAATATTGTCTTTATCATAGTTATTTTATCCATAGATTAGAAAAATTCAGAAAGAAAGACAAAAAAATAAAGGAAATTTTTTACGAGTAGGTCTTTCGAATGATAAACGCATTTACTCATAGAAAGTGGTATCAATCCACCATTGCGTATTGGTACTTATCGAGTATAGAATAAATCTGCTTCTCTTTGTTCTTACGAACAGAATTCTTCCATGATTTGGAACAGAATAGAATATAGAATAAATAACCCTTGTTAGGAAATAATCCACTGAACAGGGGAAGTCCGCAGCATAGTCATAGTATATTCCAATGCAATAAAGTTACGTAGTGTTTATTTTTCTTTGATAAAGGGGTATTTTCCATGGGTTTGCCTTGGTATCGTGTTCATACCGTTGTATTGAATGATCCCGGCCGATTGCTTTCCGTTCATATAATGCATACAGCTCTGGTTGCTGGTTGGGCGGGTTCGATGGCTCTCTATGAATTAGCAGTTTTTGACCCTTCTGACCCCGTTCTTGATCCAATGTGGAGACAAGGTATGTTCGTTATACCCTTCATGACTCGTTTAGGAATAACCAATTCGTGGGGGGGTTGGAGTATCACAGGAGGGACTGTAACCAATACGGGGGTTTGGAGTTACGAAGGTGTAGCTGGAGCACATATTGTGTTTTCTGGCTTATGCTTTTTGGCAGCTATCTGGCATTGGGTCTATTGGGATCTAGAAATATTTTCTGATGAACGTACAGGAAAACCTTCTTTGGATTTGCCCAAGATCTTTGGAATTCATTTATTTCTCTCCGGGGTGGCTTGCTTTGGTTTTGGTGCATTTCATGTAACAGGCCTGTATGGTCCTGGAATATGGGTGTCTGATCCTTATGGACTAACGGGAAAAGTACAACCTGTAAATCCGTCGTGGGGCGTGGAAGGTTTTGATCCTTTTGTTCCGGGAGGAATAGCTTCTCATCATATTGCAGCAGGCACATTGGGTATATTAGCGGGTCTATTCCATCTTAGCGTTCGACCGCCACAACGTCTATACAAAGGATTACGTATGGGAAATATTGAAACCGTACTCTCCAGTAGTATCGCGGCTGTCTTTTTTGCAGCTTTTGTAGTTGCTGGAACTATGTGGTATGGTTCAGCAACTACCCCCATCGAATTATTTGGTCCCACTCGTTA